GCATTACAGAATCTCCAAGAGCCTTTTTGGAAAAAACGAGAAAAGAGAATAGATCGTCCATTTTTCTACCCCATATTCTATTTTTACCCCAAGAAATGAAGTGCTTTCTCGAACTCGAAAATAAGTCTATCAGATCAAATAAGAGTCTTTGATTCGCTTCATGCCCGAGATATGGGCGTGGGACCCTAATTCTGTATAAAATCACATAGAAATTAAGGCCTTGCACTGGAAAAAGGGTCAGAATGGGGAAATGCGGCGAGCCAGATTTGATTTCTCGCGGCGATCCAAGAATTTCAACGTTTGCCTCAAAGATTGATCCGGGAAAGACTTATTTGATCTTATCAATCGTTAGAAATTTTTCTCGAAGAAATCATGCATTTTCTAGGATAGTCTAGGATAATATTAAGTATCTTATCGAAAACTTACAGCAGCTTGCCAAACAAAGGCTAAAAGAAAAAAGAACAGGGGTATGACTGGCATAATATCTACGATTGGATTTAAAAAAGCATAGGCCTCGGGCAATTTGGCAAAGAAAAGACTAGTTGGATAAAGGGCAGAATTAAGACAGATACAGATCAAATTAAAGAGATTAAGCATAGCAGACATTTTGTTCTTGGCGATAATTGCAATTTGATTGAGTTCTTGAGATAAGGAAAACGGAAGAAAGTAAGGTAGACAAAAAAATCCTTCTTTTTCTTTGAACCGACCCAATCAAAAATCCTCCAATTCTCAAAGGCGAATAGAAGAAAGCATATTTTCATCTACTATTTTAATTACATTCTATCTAATGATCAATAAATTCAGTCGAATTCTATAACTACACGGGTCAAATTCCTAGCACAAACCTAGAATCCATATAATTCCATTATCTCTTCTCTATTATCTCTTCTCTATAATCTTTTAGCGTAAAATTGTCGCTAGAGATTTGGGCAGGCCTTGACAAAGATTAATTGTATTGATAGAATATGAATGATCAAATGAATCAACGTGACAATGGGGCGTAGCCGAGTGGTAAGGCGACGGGTTTTGGTCCCGGTAATCGAAGGTTCGATCCCTTTCGTCCCAAGGCAAATGCATTATGATTTGCTATGGATTTTCCATATTGATTTGCTATGGATTTTACATATTGTTAACAGATTACACCAATGACTAGTCATGATTCCAAAATTGAATCAGTTCTATAGGGGTTCCAAATTAGAGGAATGTTATGGTTAAACTTCGTTTAAAACGCTGTGGTAGAAAGCAACGTGCGACTTATCGAATTGTTGCAATTGATGTTCGTTCCCGAAGAGAAGGAAGAGATCTTCGGAAAGTGGGTTTTTATGATCCGATAAAGAATCAAACATATTTAAACGTTCCTGCTATTCTATATTTTCTTGAAAGGGGTGCTCAGCCTACAGAAACTGTTCGGGACATTTTAAAGAAGTCGGAGGTTTTTAACGAACTTTGCCCCAATCAAATAAAATTGAATTAATTTAAGGAAATAAGGGGGGTATATGCTACCCCTTTCTAGAACTTTTCTCTATTTTGTTTATTTATTGATTGACTAAATTCGAGATCTTTTTCGACTTCTTATTTTTTCTTCCCCTAGCTAAACTTTTTTGTATCTATGTAGTGCCAATCTAACTCAAGTCTTTATTTTTTGGAATATTTTTCAACCGAATTTCTTATCTTTTTTCATTATATTTTTTTGTTAACCTTTATATTGACAACAATGCATTGAACAAATATAATGCAGCGTGATCTTTTTTTATAAAGGGAGCTCTTTATTTCCGTCCCATCGGTTTGGTTTTTGCCTTACTTTAGTCAAAAAAGGGGTTCGTTGGATGCGCTTTGATAGACGCATTTTTGCTTGAAAACGTGAATAACACTGACATAATGACATAAGGAAGGATCTATCATTATTTCTGGTTTTTCTGTTATCGGCAAATTTCTTGTATTTTCATCTGAGTTATTACGTTTTCTGTTCTTAATCCATTCGAAAATGGGTTTTTATGCTTTGATTCGCTCGTCGAATCATTTTTTTCATTTTGATTATATCTACATACTTTTTTCTTCTATTCGGGTTGCTAACTCAACGGTAGAGTACTCGGCTTTTAAGTGCGACTCGGATCTTTTACACATTTAGATGAAGCGATGAATTCATCCATACCATCGGTAAAGTTTGGAAGACCACGACTGATCCTAAAAGGGAATGAATGGAAAAAATAGCATGTCGTAGCAACCAAGAGTTCTGAGAATCTTTTCTTCTTTCCCGAGCGGGACAAAACTTTGTTTAACTTATTGGAACGGAGTCAAATGGATTCAATTTTAAGTTGGGTCAAATGAATAAATGGATAGAGCCCTCTGGCTTCAATTAATTTAATGAAATTATAAGGAACGAAAAAGAAACGAGCTCCCATTCTTAATTTGAATGATTACCCGATCTAATTAGACGTTAAAAATATATTAGTGCCTGAATACGGGTAAGGGCTTATCCGAGAAGCGAATTCTTTATTTTTTCATGAATCCTAAATATTAGCATTCTCCATTCCAGAATGGAGCTGTGTGTGTGTATAAGAAAGAGTAGATTGATAACAAAATTTCCAAAATCAAAAGAGCGATTGGGTTGAAAAAATAAAGGATTTCTAAACATCTTGTTATCCTAGAACGAATATAAACGACTTCAAGAAAATGGAATTAAAGAGAGGATCGAGAATCCGTTGATAAGTTTACCTGTATCCGAGGTATCGCTTCCTTATCTTACTAGAAAACTACCTTGTTTTGACTGTATCGCACTCTGTATCATTTGATAACTCCTAAAATCCTCTACCTTTGGTTCAAATAGCATTCAAAATGGAGGAATTTCAAAGCTCTTTAGAGCTCGATAGATTTCAACAACACGACTTCTTATATCCTCTTATTTTTCAAGAGTATATTTATGCACTTGCTCATGATCATGGTTTAACAAGATGCATTTTGTTGAAAAATGCAGGTTATGACAATAAATTCAGCTTACTCATTGTGAAACGTTTAATCACTCGAATGTATGACCCAAATTTTTGGATTCTTTCTCTGAATGATTCTAAACAAAATCCACTTTGGGGGCGCAATAAGAATTTTGATTTTCAAATGATATCCGAGGGATTTTCGGTCATTATGGAAATTCCATTTTCGCTCCGATTCCTATCTTCCCTAGAAAAGCGCCAAAAGAAAGGGAAAGAGATAGTGAAATCCGCTAATTCACGATCAATTCATTCCATTTTTTCTTTTTTAGAGGACAAAGTTTCACATTTAAATTATGTGTTCGATATCCTAATACCTTACCCAATCCATCTCGAAATCGTGGTGCAAGCTCTTCGCTACTGGCTAAAAGATGCTTCGTCTTTGCATTTATTAAGAGTCTTTCTCCACGAGTTTCATAATTGGAATAGTCTTCTTACTTCAAAGAAAGTCAGTCCTTCTTTTTCAGAAATAAATCAAAGATTCTTCTTCTTCCTATATAATTTTCATGTATATGAATACGAATCCGTCTTTGTCTTTCTTCGTAATCAATCTTTTCATTTACGATCAACATCTTTTAGAGCGCTTCTTGAACGAATCTATTTCTATGGAAAAATAGAGCATCTTATAGAAACCTTGGCCGGGGCTTTTGAAGCCAATCTATGGATGTTCAAGGACTCTTTCATGCATTATGTTAGGTATCAAGGAAAAGCAATTCTCGCATCAAAAGGTACGTCTCTTTTGATGCATAAATGGAAATATTACTTTGTCAATTTCTGGCAATCTTATTTTGACCTTTGGTCTCAACCACGAAGAATCCATATAAACCAATTAGCAAACCATTCCCTTGACTTTCTCGGTTATTTTTCAAGTGTGCGGCGAAAGACTTCAACGATACGTAATCAAATGTTAGAAACTTCATTTGTAATCGATCATGCTATTAAGAAGTTTGATACTATTCTTCCAATGATTCCCCTGATTTCATCCTTGGCTAAAGCCAAATTTTGTAATATATTAGGGCATCCTATTAGTAAGGCCATTTGGATCGATTTCTCAGATTCTGAGATTATTGACCGCTTCGGGCGTATATTCAGAAATCTTTCGCATTATTATAGCGGGTCTTCCAAAAAAAAACCTTTGTCGCGAATAAAGTATATACTTCAACTTTCTTGTGCTAGAACTTTAGCTCGTAAACACAAAAGTACTGTACGGGCTTTTTTGAAAAGATTCGGATCGGAATTATTCGAAGAATTCTTTACGGCGGAAGAACAAGTTCTTTCCTTGACCTTTCCAAGAGCTTATTTTATTTCGTGGAGATTCCATCAAAAAAGGGTTTGGTATTTAGATATTATTTGTATCAATGATTTGGCCAATCATGACTGATTCGTTATGAAAGCGCGTAAATGGAAATTTTGATTAGAATGGAATCTAATAAATAGCAATAATGAAGAACTAACAAAATTTTTCCTTATTTCTATTCTGAAATTGGCTTGTAAGAAGGGTCTAAGTATTCCACTTTTTGTCAAATGGCGGAACTGAATTTTAGATGTATACAGAGGGAAAGCCGTGTGCAATGAAAAATGCAAGCACGGCTTGGGGAGAGGTTGTTACTTATTTAACCATCGACTCCATCCGACTAGTTCCGGGTTCGAATCCCGGGCAACCCATTGTTCTGTCCTGTGAGGTTGTTACTTATTTAACCAGTAAAGTAGAATAAAGTAGAATTATGGGTAGGAATTTCGATTTATTGAATACGGAAAGAGAAGACTACCTTTGCTAGGTTTAGGTAAAGGTATATGAAGAAATTCGTATTTTGTATTGTTGACAATCTTTCCAATGAAACGTACCAAAGCGAGTCGTTTTTCAAACTTTAGCTTAGCCCTAAATATGGCTGGTCATTCCTCTACCCATAATGAAGAATTATTAGATTCGATTGGGGTTAGGTTCGATTGGCGTTTTTAATCGGACTCGTGTTAGAATTGTAACTTCCAAAATTCGCTCGGATTTTGGAATGGATA